GATTTATACTCATCCATATCGAATTCTCCAAAAAACAAAAACAAAAATAAATACCATTTTGGCTGGCTCATTATCCATCAAATCCTATAGATCTAACAATGATGGAATTTCGATTCTATGAATCTTTGACTGGAATCTATGAGATAGGTTGAATAAAAATTTATACTTAACTTAAATTGGCATTTTTAAGAGATACAAATGGAACGGAATTGATAAAACAGTCCTAGAAACAGAATTCTCCCACTTAGGCTTACTATGTTTTAGGATTTTTTTTAGAATATCAAAACTGATTCAGTTTCTTATATTATAATGTATAACGGTATTTATATTCTAATCTACTTGAATATTGAATACCAGAAAACCATCTGAATTTGTATTTATTAAACGTTAAACACGTGCAAAAATACCTCGTCCGGCCGTCTTCTTGCTTTGTTTAATGCTCTCCTTTCTCTCCTTTCCGTGGTCAATTGACGCCTAATTTAGGGCGTAATATAATTGGATTGCGCGGACCAAAACAATCTTTTGGTTACTCACTGGAAACGCGGGTCTAAAGTTTAGATAACGAAAGAAGAACGAAAGAAGAAAGAAAGTTCTCGACCATTGTTTTTCGGTTTGATTCAGAAACTTTATTTCATTGGTCTTTCTCGTCTTTCTCTCTTTCAAGTTTCAAGATTGTATAGTTTAATGGTAAAGTTTGATTACCATTAACCCCCAGAATAGTTAACGAGTCTTTCGGTTTGATCCTATTCATCTCCTAAAGGGGCCGCCCCTCTGCACCTATCCGATTTTTTGTGTTTTCCTTATGCTGACCCTCGGCCCCTATGGTCCAGCGGTTTAACGACTTCTCTCTTTCACGGAGACAACGAGGGTTCAAGTCCCTCTGGGGGTAAATCATACCCATAAGAATGATATTTTCAATCGTCTAAAATCAATTAGGCGTTGGGTCGATGCCCGAGTGGTTAATGGGGACGGACTGTAAATTCGTTGACAATATGTCTACGCTGGTTCAAATCCAGCTCGGCCCAACAATTCGCCAATCTACCATCTGATGGTAGAACCCTCTTGTTCTTAAGAAATACTTGATACGAGAGAATAAAAAAGAATCGAAATTTTCTGCTAGATCCCTTCTGATTCCCCTGGGATTGTAGTTCAATAGGCAAGAGCACCGCCCTGTCAAGGCGGACGTTGCGGGTTCGAGCCCCGTCAGTCCCGACGGATCCAATAAGTACATCAATTCGCCTCTCCATTTTCTGTGAAATAAGGGACAGAGAGCATAATTTAATTCCGAAGGTCTTTCCCCCCTTTTTTTCAGGATTCTGTCGAAGAAAGAACAAACCCTAAACTAAAATGAAAATAACTAAAATAGTGAAGTTGATAGAATATTCCATCTTTGCTCCCGCGACTCATCTTTATCATACTTCTTTGTCTTCCAAAGAAAATTGGATCATTAAAAAAACGGCGTTTAGAACCTAATTCCTCTCTTTTTCCACTTCGCTTTGTATTGTTTGTTGGGGTTTTGTAGTTAATGGAAACGGACGGGTGGTTAGATGCTACTTCATTTGATGGTTCTACAAGGAAGACCTAAGGTAGGTTATAGAAAAGAAGGATAAATAAAGGAATTTTGGATTGGGCCGGGAATCCAATCTTGGATTCGGTATGGATAAAAGATCTTCGTATGTTATACTATTCAATTCTCGACGACGAATTAATTTAATAGCTCAGATATTGTTATTCATGATATTGATCCGATTCAAGATCATCGATAGGGAGTGCATTCATTGAATTGACAGGTGAAAGATTTATCATCTCTATGGGATTAAATCCCGAGTTATTGTGAAATAAAAAAAACGATGAGATTATGGAAGTAAATATTCTTGCATTTATTGCTACTGCACTCTTCATTTTAGTTCCTACTGCTTTTCTACTTATAATTTACGTAAAAACAGTCAGTCAAAATGATTAATTACTTTAAATGAAACTTCACTTCTGATTTCTGATCAATAGTTGAAGAAATCAAATGAAAAGGATTCTATTTTTGCGTCTTAAATGAAATCAACGGGCTATAATCGGCGGTATTCTATGAGATCCGAGAGTATGGTAAGTAAGAAAGAAATTTATTTCTTACCATACTCTCTATTAGTGTTATTGTAGTGTATAAAGTTGTACTTGACTTTCTAATAAAGTTGGTACTATATTAGCTTTTATCTTCAATATCTGTAGTTATTAATCCATATATGGAATTGACGTAGGACCCAATTCTATTTCTTTGATACATCTATTTATTCCGATCAATCTGAAATAATCGTTTTACTGTTATAGAATACATTTCTCCACTAGAATCCAATGGAATTTCGAAATGAAGATATTTTTATTTGAAAATTATTTCAATTCAAATAAAAAAATGCGTTGCAGAACGATCTATAAAACAATTGATACCGTTTCATTCCTCAACTAAATTAGGAGTGCTTCTAAAGTCCACTTCTTCCCCATACTACGAGCGAAAGGGAAAATGTAAAGACTACCATTAAAGCAGCCCAAGCGAGACTTACTATATCCATGTGAATTATGTCCCTTATCTCTATGATAGAATTATTCCATTATTGCTCACTAATAATAGTAGAATCAATGGTCCAGAGTCAAAAAGGGATTCTGGCCAAACACTATTGATGAACCAATCAAATAAATCCATTTCTAAAAAATTACTATATGATATGATTTATAATCGGCAAAGACTAAACACAATTAAAATACACAATGACACCACAAAGGAATGTTACTAATGGAACATGTAGTAATAAAATAAGAGGGCCCATTCCTTTTTTTGCCTTCATAAGTAAAAATAGCGAAATTGCTATCTATTACATACTTTTCTTTCCTATTTGATCTAATCCGTACCCTTTCCCGATTGTCTCTCTGAAGCAGTTGGGAGATAGTATATTATACTCTTGAGGAGGGGAAAAAATGATTTTTTTTTCACTTTTTCTATACTTTTTCTATAAAAAAGTAAATTATTCATCCAATCTCAATCTAATAGTGATTCAATGCCTGAACACTCAGAGATTCTTGCGAGTCTATATTCGATTCGTTTGTTGATGAGGCGGCACCCGGATTTGAACTGGGGAAAAAGGATTTGCAGTCCCCCGCCTTACCACTCGGCCATGCCGCCAAAACGATACACAATAGGATAAAATTTTCCCTTTTTGGGTTGGATTACTAAACTTTAGTTTATTGTACTTGCATCCTTTTTTTAATCCTTTTTCTAAATTTAGAAAAATTAGAAAATAAACCTTTTATTACCCTTTTGATTTTTACCCTTTTTATTGTATTTGATCCACCCCTTCGATTGATTGTATAGTATCTCAAAACACACAATGCCGAAAAACTTCCCCTCACTTTTCTATTGAAAAATCAAATGTATATTTTCATCCAAAAAAGCCAAAATTTATGACAAATGGGAACCATTAACTATTCGTTGACTGAGAATTCCTGAATGATTCTTGGGTTTGAATCTAAAATTTGGTTTGCCTAATGACATAAGAAAATACAAATTGATACATACTTAATCAGTATTGATTCTTTTGAATCAAAAATCCTTCTCAATTTCCATTATAACAAAAATTATAAGTATATGTAAACCCCAGAACGGAAATTGTTACACAGATACCAAATTGGGTATCTTATTTATATTGCCTATAAATAAAGGGAATTTGTTGGAACAAAAAAAGGCCCGGCTGGGTATTGACCGGGCCAGGCCCAAAAGGCACTTCGAACAAAATAAAAGCAAGAAGGTCTTCTTTATTTATCTTTCTATTTGGATCTTTCGAGCATCTAAATGGAATTGCTAATTATATAATAACGATAAAGAATGTCAAAGAAATACTTTCTTTAATCCTTACTTGATGTGTAATGTAAGATAGTAATTATCTTTTTCAATTGGGAGAGATGGCTGAGTGGACGAAAGCGGCGGATTGCTAATCCGTTGTACGAGTTATTCGTACCGAGGGTTCGAATCCCTCTCTTTCCGTTTCCGTTGATGACTTTCCATTTTTTTCTTTCAAATTTCGCAACCCCCTTTTTATTTTTTTACTAGTTAAACGTGTGGAATAGATAAAATAAAATCTTAAGAAAATTGTAAAATCAAGCAAGAAAAACGAAATTTTTATTTTATTCTTCACGTCCAGGATTACGTCCTGGATCATTGGATAGGAATCCAAAGATGAAGAGAGAAACAAAGAATATTACTACTGTGTAAACGAAAAGTTTGAGAGTAAGCATTACACAACCTCCAAAATCATTTTTTGAAAAAGGAAAACGAGAAAAGATAATAGATCCTCCATTTTTATATCACATATCCTATTTTGACACCAAGAAATAAATTCTAGAAATAGAAAAGAATGTTCAGAAATTCAAATGAAGTTGAAATTTGTAATAAGAGTCTTTGATTACCGCAAATCACTTTCATACCCACAATTAGATATTGTAAGGGACCCTAACCTAATAAGGTCTTTCGCCGGAAAAAGGGTTAGAATCGGGAAATGGGGCGAACCGGATTTCTCGCAGCTATCCAAGAATTTCAATGTTTGAATCGAAGGTTCATACTGTCAGACTTATTTGATCTTATCAATTGTTATAATTTTTCTCGAATAAATCATGAATTTTCTAGGATAGTATTAAAGATCTTATCGAAAACTTACAGCAGCTTGCCAAACAAAGGCTAAAAGAAAAAAGAACAGGGGTATTACTGGCATAACATCTACGATTGGATTCAAAAAAGCATAGGCTTCGGGCAATTTGGCGAAGAAAAGACTACTCGGATAAAGGGCAGAATTAAGACAGATCAAACTAAAGATATTAAGCATAACAGACATTTTGTTCGTCGAGATAATTGCATTTTGATTGAGTTATTGATATAAGGAAAAATGAAGAAAGTAAGGTAGACAAAAAAATCCTTCTTTTTCCGCCCAATCAAAAATCCTCCAATTCTCAAAGGAGAATAGAAGAAATCATACTTTCATACAATATCTTAATTGAATTATATGTAATGATCAATAAATTCAGTTGAATTCTAGATATACACATGTCAAAATCCTAGCACGAATCTATAATATATTCTATAAAGAATAAAGATTTTCTATAGATAGTTGGACTGGAATTGACGAACACTTAATACCAATATTATTCTTTATTAGTATTAGTGTCCAATAAAAATATAAATGGGGCGTAGCCAAGTGGTAAGGCAACGGGTTTTGGTCCCGCTATTCGGAGGTTCGAATCCTTCCGTCCCAGAGCATATCCATTGTATCCGAATACAGCTTTTTTGTTCAACAAGATTCTGTTTCAAGGCCTAATATTGGATAGAATAGAATTCTTCTTTCTTTTCTGATTTTGAATGATTCTTTTCGTAATCATATCTCAGTTTTTCACAAACTGAACTAAATCTGGTTCAAATGACATCCAAATGTAACTGAATCCTTTTGTGATCCAGATAAGATGGGACATAGATCACAGTTGCAGAAAGATTACTTAACCTCAGGTTAAACAAAATATGAAAATACATATAAAACGAGGAAGTGCTTAGCCTATAGGTATGTATTGTTATCCTATTTCAGTGACAATAGTCTTTCTATTTTTGTGAAAAATAATTTGCATCCCTAAAATATTAAAATTTAAATATTTAACAATGATATTTATTTTTATTGTTCGATCTATTTAGCTTATTTGCTTTAAATCATTGACAATTCGATTCGAAAAGAAACAGAGATTTATCTTTCTTATGATAATCAAATATAGTCTTTACTGTAAAACTTGACTCAAATAATGATGTATAAGTAGGAAACTTTTTCAATTATCAAGATTTATAATGATTCCTTATGGGTTGAATCTTTGGGAAGTTGGAAATGGGTCAGTCTATCTTATTGAGTCACTTGAAGAGGCAGAGTCAAATATAATTTATTTATTCGTGTTATTTCTGTTAGTTATGGTATTTCTATATTTATATTTCTGCATATTTCTATTAGATATTTTTTTTAGATAGAGATTTATAGAAAAATTTTTAGATAGAGATTTATAGAAAAATGTTCCATTCATACAAAAAAGCCGGGGTCTTGCTAAGATTTTTTCAGAAAAATATTTATTATCTATGTAGATAAGAAAAAATAGAAATTACTATGTCTCTGTACCGACTGAACCAATGACTATTCATGATTCCATAATTGAATCAATTCCATACTGGTTCCAAATTAGAGGAATGTTATGGTAAAACTTCGTTTAAAACGATGTGGTAGAAAGCAACGTGCGACTTGAAGGACACGATCCGGTGTGGATTCTTATTCTTACATCCACCATTTTATATAGGAATGAAGGTGCTCTTGGCTCGACGTCGTTTGTTCTATTCTACTAGAACCCTTCTTTTTTTATTGGGTTGTAATGTAAATAGTTCATGATGGAGCTCGAGTAGAAAGTATTGATTAATTTCTCAGGGACAACGATCTAGGGTTAATGCCAATCAATAAATTGGAACAACTTCGTAAGTATATCTTCGATATAGAAATTGAAAGGATCCGATTCGAGCAAATTTTCAATTCAAAAAAATTTGTTGGAACGGCTAAAACTTTTTCGATCCACAGTGTATCGCGCGCGAATCAACCGTCGGTATGATTCTTTGATAGAAAGAAATCACAAAAGGGGTATGTTGCTACCATTTTGAAAGGATTAAGAAGCACCGAAGTAATGTCTAAACCCAAGGATTTAAAACAAAGATAAAGGATCCCAGAACAAGGAAACACCACTTCAATTGTCTCACGGATCCGAATAAAGAATACAAATAGATTTTAAACGAGACAAAAGGGGGGTTAAAGACCACTCAATAAAAAAATATCTTAAAGAAAAATCTTTAAGATATTTGAGAATTATTCAACTTGAGTTATGAGTACAAATGATTTTTTCTTTTTCAGGAAGGGTGCTAAATAAATATGAGTTAAATTCTAAGCTAATTTATTTTACGGATTCCTTTCCTATTTATTATAATTTTATCCATAGACAAAACTTCGAATCATTTTTTCTCGAGCCGTACGAAGAGAAAACTTCCTATACGGTTCTAGGGGGGGGTTCTTTTTCATCTACATCTATCCCGATGAGCCGTCTATCGAATCGTTGCAATTGATGTTCGATCCCGAAGAGAAGGAAGAGATCTTCGGAAAGTGGGTTTTTATGATCCGATCACGAATCAAACTTATTTAAACGTTCCCGCTATTCTCTATTTCCTCGAAAAAGGCGCTCAGCCTACAGGAACTGTTCAGGATATTTTAAAAAAGGCAGAGGTTTTTAAGGAACTTTGCCCTAATCAAGCGAAATTCAATTAAATTAAGGAAATAAAAACTAAGGGTAGGATAGTGATTTCTATATAATTTTGGATATCTTTTCTATACTATGTTTTTTTATTTCCTTCTTTTCTTGCTCTATTCGTATCTATTTATCATTGCTTTTATAGAATCTTTTTAT